AAGCAACAAGATGCCAAAAAGAAGCTTATACCTATTTTGAAGTCTTGCTAGCCGGCAGGAAGACGGAATACGGAAAGGAGCTTCCCACACTACTCAAACTTCAGGCTCAAGCTAAGCATTCGCTACCTCGCGCAGCTTCTGCCTGCCCAGCAACCTTACTCTATAGCGCGCCCCTTTCAACCTAGGTTAGGCAAGCTTTCACAGAAAGACCTTGTTTTGGTTCTGGTACAGATTGATGATCGCTACGCCCTCCCTCCCTACTTTCCGTGGATTAGCTAGCCGCCTTACTTAGTTAAAGTGTCTCCTACTCAACCAATACAATAGGCGGGTCTTCTTCAGTCCGCTTGGAAAGCGTTATTATATCTTTTTCCAAAGTACCCGGCGCTTTAATTGGAGCTCTCCCACCTGCCAGGGCGATGGAATACTGATAAAGAGTCCAAGGGCTCCAGAGACTCATCCGCGAGAAAAGGAATATAAATTGTTTACTCGAGGGGATAATAGAAAGAGAATGGCTTTCTTGGAATTTATTCGGCCGGTTGGTTGGTAGATAACTAAATCCCTATCTCCCGGTGCCCCGACTGCTTCTTTCCTAGGAGCGATTCCTACCATTCCGAAAGCTTACTAGCTAGGCCGGCTTGCTTAACTTAACTACCGCTTCGCCCCTTGCCTTACTTTACCTGACCCCTAATCGTTGGGCATTCCTGGCTTGGAACCAGGGTGGCTTGCTTACCGGACTTGACTGAATTGCTTGCATGGGCAGACATCCCCTAGAGTCACTCCCCCGCCTGAGGAAGCTTCTTACCCAGCTTACTTCGATGACTTGGCTTCACACTTAGCCGGCTATTCTACCTACTTGGCGGAAAGCGGCCCTCAAAGGGGGCTTCAACTGATCGGAACTCATACCCGAAAGGGTTGGAGCAAGAAGTAGCCTAGCCGCCTATTCTGAATCTTCATCCCTGTGCTATCTGCTGTGGTTATAAGCTTAAGTACAGAGGGGAAGCGCACCTGAGCTGAGCGCCTTGTCCCAATCTTCCGATTACGGAGTTACTTACGAGTATGGGTATGACGCCCTGTCCTTCATGGACGGATACATGGGCTACAACCAAACTGCATCGATCCGATAATTTTATAATACCTTTTTTTATCCTCTCCTACGGCGGATCTGTGGCCATGAATGAAAGTTCCTTCTTTTGGCCCTCAATTAATTTGAACATTGAAGAGTAAATAGAAGATGCAATCAATAGATTGAAGCTGTGAGCGAATCTGTTTCAGGTACAGATGAAGAAGACGGTGCTATATCATATGTTTCGGTAGTAGTAGCTGTGATATCTTAGATATTATTAAAGGGAAAGGCTGCTTTTAGCTTTCCTTCCTTCTAATTTAGATTGGCACTTTAATCGGGATTGCCTTGGTTTTCATTCTACTCAAGTGAGCGACTCCGCTCTTCTCTCTTTCTACTTCCTTCTTCCCAGACCGGGATTCCTATAATAGTTGGGTAAGCCCAGGAATATAATATAGGAAGTGTGCCGTGAGTGGTAGCAGTTTTGTAAGGGCATGGCTTATGGCAGGGAGTGACCCGTCTTGTTGAGTCGACTGTGAACGCATGGTTAGCTCTTAAAAATAATAGCTCTTCTTCGTCTTTTACCCTTCCTTATTCCTTTCCTTGAACATTGATCAACGCGTGGGATCCTTACAAGCTCATGAAGACTAGTTAGTGACTTCGCTTCCCCTGCGAATTAATCAGTAGCCTGCCTTACGAGTGCAGCTACGGTAGTGTAGCGAGGCAAGTCTATGCCCATATTAAAGAGATGGGCCTCATCGAAAAAAAGTAGCTGCGCGTGCTAGGTTCTTTCGCCTTGAGGGTTGTCGCGTCTTAAGTTGTTGATGCTATCAAGTTAACTGTCCGGGAAAAAGTGTGAGGAGAATTGGGGCAAGCTGAGATCCGGCAATGGCCAATTGAATCAAGAGTCGTGATATCCAGGAATGGGATTGATGCTCAAGGCCAAATAGCCGATAAGAGAGAGTGCCTCACTTTACTGGGTGAAAAGGGATATTCCGATTTTCCCCCATCCCGAACAGGAGGCATAAAGATAGCATCGAAGACGAGGCTGCTAGTACGGAATATCTCGAGTCGAGTGAGACTTGAATAAGCTAATAACAGAAGGGCGCGCAGCAGTTTTGCCACTGTGAAGTTCCTGGGATTGGCATGTTCATCCGTGTAGCTCGGCACACCAGAAAGAGGTGACAGCTGCTCATGGTGGTTGGGGCATAAGGATTCAACAATCGCTATTCTTTTTCACCGCTAACCGTGCCATGAACAGCGTTCAGAGTTCGATTCTGTAACAGGACAAGTGTTGACCGATACTGCTCTACGCCTTACTAACAGCTATACCACACTAACTAATTGGCCTGGCCTATCCGGTTCTATAGATTAGACTGCCAAGCTCAAAGCTTAAAGGCAAAGATCACATTCCTACTGTCAAGCTAAAGGCGAACGAAAGAAGTGCTTGTTACATATTTTGAGTTTCAATAAAAATAGACTTTTTGGGAAAAGAGGTCTCAGTCCAGGTATAAAGGGGGTATAACCTCCTTTTAGGCGGCGCACTCTTCTATTGTTGATTAGAAAGGTGGGCCCCAGAGGAGGCGCACTATCCTGAGGATTAGACAGCAGAATCAATCTCTAAAGCAATTCCCGAGACCATTGATTAGAATGTTCCTGAGGCGGGCAGACAAGGTTAGCTTCGCTTTCATTGACAAATTCCATTTGGACTAGCCTAGTGGCACAATAAAAAGCGGATTTGCCTCAACAAGTCGTGTAGGAATCCGGGGAAATCTTTCCTAAAATGCGGTTTGTATCTCCACCACTTGATGTGGGGTTATCATAACATATCAGCATAATAAAAAGAATCCGGGCCTAGCAGCAAGATAGGTTGTCTTTGCTCCGCTCCTGGGTCATACCCTAAATAAGGGTGCCCCGACAATATCAATATGGAGTACCAAAACAGGGATGACCAATCGATGGATAGGTGGGGAATATTTCACTCTTTTTTGACTATAGTAGCGCCCATTTCCTTTGAGGATCGAGACTACGTGACAGACTATTTACAACATTAATCATAGGCATTGACTTTGAAGTATGGAGGGCCTCCTTCCTTGTGGTACGGTACTCCACCTTGCGGGGTTATATCCCATACGAAGAAGACCAAAATCTATACCTGGGTCGGGCACCCCCTAAATAGATTGAATCTTGATGAGTCGAAATTGCGTTGCCGGGCACTGCCAGTGAAACACTTCGTTTTGATGCTTTAAAGAATGCCTCTGGAAACAGCCCTACTAGTTTACCTGCTCGCCTACTACGGTTAAGGTTTCTGTCGAAAGGCAAACAATGTGGGTAGTACGATTATTCCTCTTTATGTTAGGCTGGCCTATAGCCCTTTTTAAGGTCTTTTTAACTACTAGGTATCTTCCTCGTCTCTGGTTGAAATAATTGATCATGAATAGTATGACACTGACTCAGATGCGGATCCGGGATAATTCTCCTCCTGCAGGACCGTTCTGAACCGAAGACCAAAGAGAAAGAATCCCTTGTTTCTAGGATCTAGAAATCGAACCGGCATAGCTTGAGAATGTAGGCTTCTACTCATCAATAGGTACCGAAGCCGAAAGAGTTTATTTAGGAATCTTTCCCCATAGGGGGTTACTCGCGCCTAAGCTGATGTCTGGAATGGCTGTAGTGGGAAAGACTCTTTATATAACATGGTTCCGACATCGAATGATTCCCCACAAGGTGCCTGAAACTCTCATTTTGACAGCATCCAGATTGTCAAAGTTTCATTCTCCGGTGCCCAATTCCTAACTTTTGCTTGGTGATTTGACTTTCGATTGAGGAACGGGGCTTGCCCTAGTATTCGAGTTCTTAATGATACATCGTAAAAACAAATCGTAAGATGAATCAACTACTTCCTAGCTAGGAGGACTACCCTCTATATTGACTTCGCTACTGAGACCGGGTCATGAGCTACTAGAGTTCGAAAAGCATGTCTTTACAACACAGCGCCTAGAAGAATGCTGATCAAATTCATTTCCTTTTCTTACCCACACACCAAACAAGATCGAAAAGAATGTCGTTCCTGGACTGCGGATTTGCTTTATTTCTGCTCTTCTCTGTTTACGGGGAATTTGATAGGATAGAGATCGGTCTTATAAGATTTTAGCCACCCCATCCTGACTCTAGCTAGCCTAATTGAAAGGGTGTTGGATAAAAAAGGACGATTTATCCCCACGGTGCGGTAGACTGCTCCATTGATAAGAACAGCCTTCCTCCGATGTGATTCTAGAGGATGAACTTGCGTTGGAATTATATAATATAGAATTTGAGAAAGAATCTCCGCCGTAGAGAACCGTCTTTGTCTCTCCGCTCGAGTTACTAACAAGAAATGTCTTGCTCCGCCAGATAGGAAGAGCAGAAGAAAGCATAGGCCGCATAGAGTCCATCGTAAACAGCGTAGTTAGAAAAGAGGAAAAATATCTTTCCCATTCTAGCAATTTGAGAAGGAATTCCCCTTTCCATTAAAAAAAAAGGGGGCTCGTATCCCCGCTTAATTGAAATTCATAAGGCTAAAAGCCTAAGACTATACTTGAACGGAAATGACTCTTTCCTCTCTGAAGTTCTAGCGATCTTCCCTAGAGTTCCGAAAAAAGTTCTCTAACCCCGACCCTTTCTAAATCCGTGTGATTGAGACAAGTAGGAGCAACTACATCCTTCAAGTCAGAACTAGTGCTTTCTGCGGTACGATCCGAACTAAATTAAGAGTTTTTTCTATATATGATAGTCATAGTTAGAGGGAAAGATGATAAGGCATATGCCAGAACAGGGCCTTAGGAGGGCTAATTTCCCGATCATGATTACGATTGGGCAAGGAAAGAATCTTGATTCTTCTTTTGACTCTAGAATAGAGCAGAGCAGCAAGAAAGACATACTTCCACGCGGGGAGAAAGGGGATCCTCCTTTCTTTTCGAAGGAGAGAGTCCATGAATAACTAATATCGAAAGATAAGATAAGTAAAGAGAGAGGGGAGGCAAACTCGATAACCGAGCCCGGAAAGACAATCACACTTCTATTTTCTCTGTACTGGGCATCTAATTTCTCAAGACAGTAGGGACACTGGAAGGACTTCACATTTCATAGGCGATAGAAGCACTGAGCTCAAGTGTTCTTTACTAGAAGCACAGGAAGAAGCTGGCTGAGTCGAAAGACGAAGAAAGTAGTTCAAGCTGGGTAACGAACAAGGGGGGCCTAGGCCGTGAAGGTAAAGTAGGGCAAGGCTTTCATCCTTCCCTTAGCCGGGATGCTACATTTAGAGAAAAAAGGAATTGCCTTTCAATTCTAAATCTTACTAAAGAGGATTAAAGTAAGCAATCGGCTACAGGTCATTAGATGTAGAAATTCAGGGTGATAAGAAGCTGACGGTTGCAGAAGATGGACTTCTTTGTTTTTGTTGACCCAGGTCTCGTGTGCCAGTAAGGGGCAAAAAGCGAAAACTAAGGGTAAAGCGAAGTAAATGGTTCTTTGAGCTTTCTTATTGAATGTTCGTTTAGGCAATTCAATTATAGAGACACAGGCTATTCCAGAGGGCTCTCCCTTAATTGAAAGCTCATATTATTTATATATAATTGGCTCATTTAGTTAGATCTGAGGCCGGCATAGGCAGCAAGAGAAGAAAAGGCATAAGGTGAAGCATTTAAATAAGATAGGCATCTATAAAGGGTCCGGAAACCTTATGACCAGCTAAGAGACTTTCCTGCATGCACGTGAAGCTAAGCTTTGAATTGATCTGATCTTCGCGCTTTCCGGCCTTTCAGTCAGACTAGATGAAGGAAATCGGCTAAGAATCCGAGTAAGTAAACTGGCTCGACTAAAGGCTTAGTTGTGGTCCCGGTACGTTTAGTTTAAGCTGTGCAGTGCTCTAGCCTTGAAATAAAAGAAAAGCTGTTTAAGCTACAGAGAACTCTCTCTTACTCAACCTACTATCAGGCACTCCTCTTTCTCTGCCAACAAGATTGCCTTCCTTCTCTTGCTGCTGCTATGCCAATTTCAATTGGAGTTGCTTTTGCTGTCGATCCAGCCACTAGGTAAGGTGCATAAGAGCAGTTCAAGGTGCTTGTTTGCTCATCTCACTCGCTCGATCATCCCGTTTAGTGCTATCTATGAAAGAAAAGCTTGAGCTCAATTACATCAATCCTCTAGCGCATCCTGACTCGGACTTAATTGTAGGAAGGTCATCCCAGAGCCTATTCGATGTCCTCTTCCCAATCCTCATTATACTCCCAGCCTCTGACCACTTTCGGGTTGGCGGATAGTCACTATGCTCTGTAGGCACCTCGGCCGTCGTTACGCGGGAAGCTTCATGCTCTTCCTCCGAAAGTACGGAGACGGTAAACTGGGCTCCATGCACCTGGCTTTGACGTCTATTAAACATCAGATGTCAATTCCTGTGTTCAATACCGATTCTACGTTTAAGTCTCTGCTGAGCTGACCTCTTTTCCCCCGCAAGCAACTCCCCTTTCCCACTCTCCTTTGGCTGGATCCGTACACTGGCTCATATCTAACTCAGTGGAAGGCAGGATTGGATTCAATAGACAACATTAAACGTCGGAAAGGTGACCCTGTGTCGTTGCATCTTGAGAACTAATTTCTTCTCTTACGAGATTTCTTTTTATTTCGCGGAAAGTCTGTATCGCCAAAACCCCGTCTAAAGCGCTAACTGGAAAGCGACAAAGCAGTCTCGAGTAAACATCTCCTGGGAAAGCCCCACGACCTGGAAAAGCTGTTTACCCTCAGAAACCAGTAACCGGGGGACTAAACGATTGGAAAAGACAGTTTCAATCAACCGGGATAAAGAAAAGTGTTTTTTGTTTACCTCTACACCCTTTCCTTTCACTGACCGGAGGCGGAACCATAGTCGACATTTGACCCTTGCCGAAGGAACATATGCGAAGGTTCGGAACTCTAAAAACCAGTAAACCTCCTAATCGGCAAAGGTCGGTTCCTTCTGGGAAAGGATCTAAGCGTTTGAATCGAATTGGATGTGTTAAGCAAATAACAAGGCTCACTTCGAAATCGTCCAGATCGTTGAAAAACGCGGCTTTTGGCCACTAAAATAGCTATTTTTTATAAAAAACTTTTACCATACGAAATTACTTGAAAAGCAGGTCTGAAAACGATCGGTCATAGAGTAATTTCATCGAAAATTCGCGGGGTTTGGTGACTTGAAAGTACGTCGAAGTCGTGTTTGCACGAGAATATATAGGGAAGCTAAAGCCTCTAGCTCATAGCTCAGTAACAACAAGAGTAATCTACTCTCTGTCGTTCGGGCCTATCCCCGAGATAGTCCCTTCACTTGCCACTGTTGCTTTAGAGCCTCGGTTTGAACAAGGAACGGAACAACAGGGAGTTTCACCGCTTTGAGCTACAAGCGCCCGTTTAGCTACTAGCAACAGGGAGTTCTACAGCTTTAGCAACAGTCGTGGAGCTACAAGTTTTTACCGCTTTGAGCTACATCATAGGGCTGCCCTCGTTCTGCTCTCTCTATCGTTCGGGCCTATCACCCGATAGTCCCTCACTACCGGTTCTGTCGCTTTAGAGTTACGGTTAAAGGAACAAGAACAAGTCGGAGCAGCAGTGGTGTTTCCAGTGGCGGACGGGTGAGTAACGCTATGCGCCCTACATGAACGTATCGGCTCACTCCTCTGATCCTGTCCCCCTGCACAAAACCAGAGCTCCTGCGTATTCCGATGCTGCCGCTACCAGATCTTCGATCTCTATGCGCTCACAACTGGACTCCTTCCCATATGGGACCACATCTGAAGAACAAGGGCTCAGTTCGGTCGTTGAACTGGAAGCGATCCCCTATTCCCGCTCTTTTGAAGCTTTTATCTTAAATAAAGAAATGTTCCCTCGATCTTCTTTCTCTTTCAGTCAGAAGGAAGTCGGTGCTTCACCTTCCGATCCCCGGCTTCGCGGGACCGCAGTCCATCGCTGTAGAAGGCATAAAAGCCAACTATCCGGCTAGGCATGTGGGGAGAAGACTACTCTGGCTCCAACTTCCATTCCGAGTGAGAGAATCTCGTGCGAGTAAAGCTTTTTTTCTAGATCTTCATAGTGGTTTGTCTACATCCTCAAGCCGAAACACAAGGCTTTCATTCATGTTTCATGTAGACGGGAAAGTGGTGAATTCGAAAATCGCGTAAGAGAAGAAAAAGAATGTTATGCCCAAAAAGTCCCATGCCTTTCTTGCTGCTTATCCGGACACAAGGCCCCTTCCCCTTAAGAAAGTAGCTGGACCTGTACCTGAATCAAAGACCGATAAACCCACGGTTGGATGCATCAATGGTGAATCTATCGTTAGGTGTCCCTAAGCCTCTAAATAACTAGGTATTTTATCCAATCTATTCAAATAAAGTTTATTCATCGGCCACTGGGATATCTGATGTTGAATAATTGCCCACTCTAGACTCTTCGTACTGCGGGAGCAGAAAGGTAGGTAAGCAATCAATCCCTGGTGCCAAAAAGGCAAAGAGAAGATCTCTAAGAGCTGAGTCCTTCAAAGAAAGACACCCATCTGGCATCGGCAAGAGACCGGGAAGGAAGCAAAAAGGACCCCGAAAAAGAGTTAATGTTACGATAGACTAGGTTGTTTCAACCGGGAGAAGAGGACCTAATTTCATTCAATTCTTCTCTTTTGGATGAAGCAGGATATACTGCATAGCAGGTTTTACTGGAAAGAAGCATGTTCAAGGGAACCATGCGGAGAAAACTTCATAGATTGAAGCCTATTCAAATGAAGTCACTTCTAGTTCCTCTTACTAAGCAGGAAATAGAAGATGCCGGTAAGCAAAGATTCGAATTCAAGATTGGCAGAGAAAGGGCCCGTGCGAGCACGAACCAAAGGCTTCGAAGCAGTTATTTAAGGCGGGAGTTTCTGGTCAAACTTCGGATGGATCAAAGGCTAAACAGGCCAAAGGAGCTATGGGCCAGGGTCTTGGCTCCTCTAAGGCCCAGCAGAGTAAATCGAAGAAATCTAGCCCAGCTTCCAGTAGCACCAAGACCCAATTCTAAAATTTTGATCCAAATCTGATTGGGCCTTCTGTCAATGATTCTGCTCATATGATCATGGAGAAGGGAATATCCTTGAACCCACCAAATAGGGTAGCATCGCCTGATGAAGCCCCACCTGCTTCACGTAAGGATGTTTCTTCCTCTTCTCCTAGTGATATGTTACTTTCAGATAGTGCCTCGCGGATTATTGTGGAATCCAAAGTCTTGGAGGCTGATACTAGATGTGATATGGATGTGGGGTTTAATCCCCCAGGACATGTTTGAGGCGTTTTAGTCTCGTTTCTTTATCCGAATCTGATCAATGAAGAAAATTCTATGGAATTGCAGAGGGGCTAGCAATGCTCCTTTTAGACGCAATCGTAAGGAACTTCTGCGTACTCATCAACCGGAAGTCCTTGTATTGATGGAGACTAAATCTCGTGGTGCAGTTGCCATTAAATTGTGGAAGCTAACGGCTGGGGGCATTTGGCTCTTTTGGAAGAGTGACTTGGCGCAGCTGGAAGTGGTGGCGGTCAATTTCCAAGCCATAACCTGCTGCATCCATACGAAGGAGGAGGTGTCTTGGTTTTTCACAGCACTTTATGCTAGTCCTTGTGCGTCTGCTAGAGAGGAGTTATGGGATTACATTGCTCAGTTGAGCGAAGTTATATTTACTCCATGGTGTTGTGCTCCTCAAAGTGCATCTTGCGCTGTAATGAAAAAGACCCTTTTCCCATGTCTTTCTTTCTGAGTTCGGTTTCCCTGTGTGAAGCATAGTGACAGGTTCAAGTAGGAATGGTATGCTTTCTAGCTCAATGTCCGGTAGCGCAGAGAAGGCTTGATAGCAGTTCGGTAGCACGGAAGTACGGTAAGAGCTCAGCAGTAGGAAATAAAAATATGGAT